CAGTAATAGTAGGATTTCCATTCCATTTTTTTTTTTTTTTTTATTATTAATACTTATTTTTTTTTAAAAAAATAAAAAATTGAGTTTTTATATATTTTTATATTAATAATTAAAATTAGAATTATATAAGTAATTTTATATTTATAATTTTTATATATTAAATATAAAAATTCAATTAATGTAAATAATTAAATTTTGCATATATATATATATATTAAATTTATATATATATATTCATAAATTTATATATATATTAAATTATGTTATTAATAATATATAAATAATAATTAATAAATTATTTATTTAATAAATTAATATATGTATAATGGGTATATAAATTATTTATATATATATATAGATTTCCACACGATCATTGTATAGATAATAATCAATAAATATTTAATAAATGATATTCTTAAATGTTTCCCAAACTTTTTTTTTTCTATCGGATCAATATATAATCTAATAATTAATTAAATATTTATATACTAATAGATAATATAACGAACCTAGTTATGGACTGAAAATAAAATTTTGCACGGGTCAAGCACTTTTTTGATAGGTAAAAAAAAATAGATAAAAATTCATTCGACCAAAAAAAAAAAAAAAAAAAATTGGAATTTTTCCTCAAGTCATTTTTCATTTATGTAAAAATTAATTTTTCCAAAATTTTGATTTTTTTGTTGTTTTTTTAAAAATTTTTGGTATTGGGTAGATTATTTTTCATGTATGTAAAAATTAATTTTTATATAAAATTTAAGTTGATTTCCATTCCATTTTTTTTAAATTTTATATAACTATTTTTTATTCATTAATAATAATTTTATTATTATTATAAAAATATTTGTTCTACATTATTATATAAATAAATAATTATATAAAAATTAATTTATATATATATATACATATATAATTTTATATTAATGAATTTATATTTATATTTAAATATTATAAGGGGTAATATAATTTAAATATAGATTTATATATTATAATTATATATATATATATATATGAATATATAAATTTTATTAATTATCAGTAATAGTAGGATTTCCATTCCATTTTTACATGTAAATATTATTATGTGAGTTTTTTTAGGGGGAATTACTAAATTTAGTTACTTTAAAAATAATAATTTATCAGTAATAGTAGGATTTCCATTCCATTTTTAACGTATAAATATTATTATTATGTAAGTTTATATTAGTTTTAAATTTAATTATTTTAAAAAATATAATTTATCAGTAATAGTAGGATTTCCATTCCATTTTTAATATATAAATATTATTATGTGAATTAATATTAGTTTTAAATTTAATTATTTTAAAAATATAAAATTTATCAGTAATAGTAGGATTTCCATTCCATTTTTATCTATTTAAAATTTTAGTTTTTAAAAATACTAGTTATATTTATTTATATATTTATATTTATTTAATTAATAATATTTTTATGTATGTATATAAGAAAAATTAAATTAAATTAAAAAGTTTTATTTTGGCTTGTAAATTTATTATTAATTTAATTTATATGTAAATTTTTGTGTGAAATTTTATTTATTTAAATAATAAATATTTTTTTATTATTCGCAGTAATTAGTATTATTAGTTAAGGAAACTTAGATATAGTGATTTTAAAAAGTATTGGTTAATTTTGTGCCAGCAGTCGCGGTTATACGAATAATGCAAGTAAATTTTTATTAGTTAAAGTTAAATTATATTTATGAAATAAGAATAGATTTATTAGGTGAAATTTTAAATTTGTATATTTTTTATATTAATTAATTGAGTCTTGGAAATTTTAATAGTAAACTAGGATTAGATACCCTATTATTAAAAATGTATTATTTATGCTAAGGTAGTAGTAGTTATGTTCTTGAAACTTAAAAAATTTGGCGGTATTTTAGTCTATTCAGAGGAACCTGTTTTGTAATTGATAATCCACGATGGACCTTACTTTAATTTGTAATCAGTTTATATACCGTCGTTATTAGAATATTTTAAAAGAATGTTAATTTTCATAATTTTTAAATAGAAAATATATCAGATCAAGGTGTAGCTAATATTTAAGTATAAATGGGTTACAATAAAATTATTTAATATGGATATAAATTTGAAATATTTATTGAAGGTGGATTTGATAGTAAAATTATAAAGATTAATAATTTGATTTTAGCTCTAAAATATGTACACATCGCCCGTCACTCTTATTATTAAGGTAAGATAAGTCGTAACATAGTAGATGTACTGGAAAGTGTACCTAGAATGCAATTTAAAGCTTATTTAGTAAAGTATTTCATTTACGTTGAAGAGATTTTTGTGCAAATCAATATAAATTGATTATAATTTATTTATTAATTTTTTTTTCAAAATTATTTAATTATTAAAAATAATTGTATAATATATAGTTTTAGTATTTAATAAAGAAAAAATAATATTAATGATAGTTTAATAGTATTGTGAAAGAAGATTGAAATATATTGAAAAATTTTTATTTAAAAAGAAAATTTAATTTATTGTACCTTGTGTATCAGGGTTTATTAAATAAAAATTAATTAAATTAATTTTCTCGATTTTAAAAGATTTAATATATTATAAGAGTTAATGTAATAAAATTATTTTTAATAATATATTGGAAATGAAATGTTATTCGTTTTTAAAGGTATCTAGTTCTTTAAGAAATAAATTTAATTTATAAATTTTATATTATTTAATTTAATAAATAATTAAATAATTATTTAATTTTAATATTTTATGGGATAAGCTGTAAAATAAATTTTTAAAAATATATGTAATAGGTTAATAAATATAAGCTTAGAAATAGTTATTAATGGTAAGTATGTTATAATTTATTTTATAATAATTATTATTTATTATATTTTAAATATTTATTAAAGTATTCATTTTAATATTAAAAATGAATTAATAATGATAAAATTAGTATAAATTATTTATTGTAATGATAAATTAATATGAGAAGTTTTTATAAAGAACTCGGCAAAAATAATATTCGCCTGTTTAACAAAAACATGTCTTTTTGATTTTTTTTTAAGGTTTAACCTGCCCACTGAGTTTTAAATGGCCGCAGTATACTAACTGTGCAAAGGTAGCATAATAATTAGTCTTTTAATTGAAGGCTGGTATGAATGGTTGGACGAGATATTAACTGTTTCATGGAAATTTATAATAGAATTTTATTTTTTAGTTAAAAAGCTAAAATGAATTTAAAAGACGAGAAGACCCTATAAATCTTTATATTTAAATTATTATAATTTTGTAAATTTATTTTGTTATGATAATTAATAATATTTTATTGGGGTGATATTAAAATTAAGTAAACTTTTAATTGTTTAATTCATTAATTTATGAATAATTGATCTATTATTAATGATTAAAAAAATAAGTTACTTTAGGGATAACAGCGTAATTTTTTTGGAGAGTTCATATCAATAAAAAGGATTGCGACCTCGATGTTGGATTAAGATATAATTTTAGGTGTAGATGTTTAAAATTAAAGTCTGTTCGACTTTTAAATTCTTACATGATCTGAGTTCAAACCGGCGTAAGCCAGGTTGGTTTCTATCTTTAAATAATTAAAATATTTCAGTACGAAAGGACCTAATATCTGATAAATTTTTATTTTTATATTGAATATAATTAATGGTAAATACTATTTTGGCAGATTAGTGCAATAAAATTAGAATTTATTTATGTGAATTTATCACAAATAGTACTTGTTTTTTATAGAAAATATTTTATTTATTATTGGTAGATTGTTGTTAATTATTTTTGTATTAGTAAGAGTAGCATTTTTAACTTTATTGGAACGTAAGGTTTTAGGATATATTCAAATTCGTAAAGGTCCTAATAAAGTTGGATTAGTTGGACTTCCTCAACCTTTTTGTGATGCAATTAAATTATTTACTAAGGAACAAACTTATCCTTTATTATCTAATTATATTAGATATTATTTTTCTCCAATTTTTTCTTTATTTTTGTCTTTAATAGTTTGAATATGTATACCATTATTTATTAAATTATTTTCTTTTAATTTAGGATTATTATTTTTTTTATGTTGTATTAGTTTAGGAGTTTATACTGTTATAATTGCTGGTTGATCTTCAAATTCTAATTATGCTTTATTAGGTGGTTTACGTGCTGTTGCTCAAACTATTTCTTATGAAGTTAGATTAGCATTAGTTTTATTAAGTTTTATTTTTTTAATTGGGGGATATAATATATTAATATTTTATAAATATCAGATATTTATTTGATTTTTATTTATTATATTTCCTATAAGTTTAATTTGATTTAGAATTTCTTTAGCTGAGACTAATCGAACTCCTTTTGATTTTGCTGAAGGGGAATCTGAATTAGTTTCTGGATTTAATGTAGAATATAGAAGAGGGGGATTTGCATTAATTTTTTTAGCTGAATATGCAAGTATTTTATTTATAAGAATATTATTTTGTGTTATATTTTTGGGAAATGATGTATTTTCAATTTTATTTTATATTAAGTTGACATTTATTTCTTTTATATTTATTTGAGTTCGTGGAACATTACCTCGGTTTCGATATGATAAATTGATATATTTGGCTTGAAAAAGATTTTTACCTTTTTCATTAAATTTTTTATTATTTTTTGTTGGATTTAGGATTTTTTTAATTTATATTATTTAGAGAATTATTTTTAGTAAAGTTAATAGAAAATTATATTTCTATCTTATATTTTCAAAATATATGCTTATTTCAAGCTCATTAACTTAATTTAATAATTTATCTCATCATTTAATAATTAATGGATTAAATATAAAATATGAGAAATATATGATAGTTAAAATTTGTCCTGTTAAAATATAAGGATCTTCAACTGGTCGAGCTCCAATTCATGTTAATAGAATTACAATTGTTACTATAATTCAAAATATAATTTGATTAATAGGATAAAATTGAATTCCTCGAAATTTTCTTAAATGATAAAATGGTAGAATTATTAGAATTGCAATTGAGAGTACTAAAGCAATTACTCCTCCTAATTTATTAGGAATAGATCGTAAGATAGCATAAGCAAATAAAAAATATCATTCTGGTTGAATATGTACTGGGGTTACTAATGGATTAGCTGGAATGAAATTGTCTGGGTCTCCTAGTAAATATGGATTAATTAATACTAATAAAAATAAAATTATTGTTATTAAAAGGAATCCTACAATATCTTTATAAGTAAAATATGGATGAAATGGAATTTTATCAATATTAGAATTTAATCCAATTGGATTATTTGATCCTGTTTCATGTAAAAATAAAATGTGAATTAATGTTGTTGCAAGTACAATAAATGGAAGAATAAAATGGAATGTAAAGAATCGAGTTAGAGTAGCATTATCAACAGCAAATCCTCCTCATAATCATTGTACTAAATCAATTCCTAGATATGGAATAGCAGATAGTAGATTAGTAATAACTGTTGCTCCTCAAAAGGATATTTGTCCTCAAGGTAATACATATCCTATAAAAGCTGTTCCTATTGTTAAAAATAAAATAATTACTCCTACTAATCATGTGGGAGTGAATAAATATGATCTATAATAAATTCCTCGACCTACATGTAAATAAATGCAAATAAAGAAAAATGATGCACCATTTGCGTGTATAGTTCGTAATAATCAACCATAATTTACATCTCGTAAAATATGATTAATTCTATTAAATGCTATATTAATATCTGCTGTATAATGTATAGCTAAAAATAGTCCAGTTAAAATTTGGATTATTAAACATAAAAATAATAATGATCCAAAGTTTCATCATGCTGAAATATTAATAGGAGCTGGTAAATCAATTAAAGCATTATTTGCAATATTAATAATTGGATGTTTAATTCGTAATGGTTTATTCATTAGTTAAATATAGGACGAAGTGGCCCCTTAAATAATTTGGTAATTTTTACTACGGCAATTAGTGTAATTAATAAATAATTTATTAATAGAATAGTTAAAATATTTGTGGGATAATTATATAATTTATTAAGAGATAAAGAATTTTCTATAATATAAGTATTTAAATTATAAATAGATTTTAATTCCAAATTTTTATATTGTATTAATAAATTTTTGTCAATAAAAATAAAAATTATTATTATTGATAAAAATATTAATCTAGAAATTATTAATAATTTAATTGAAAATGAAAATATTTCATTTGATGCTAATGATGTAACATAAATAAATAAAACTAATATTCCTCCTAAAAATACTAAAAATAAAATATAAGAAAATCAAGATCTTTTTGTTATTAGTCTTGTTATTAAACATACTAATGTGGTTTGAATTAATAAAGTTAATCCTATTGCTAGTGGATGTTTTATATTTATGAAAATGAAATTAAAAATAAATAATAATGTTAATAAAATTCATTGAATAATATCAAGAAATAGTTTAATAAAAATATTAATTTTGGGGATTAATGATAAAGAAATTTCTTTTTTCTTGAAGTTTTAGAAGATATAATCTTATTTTTGATTTACAAGACCAATGTTTTTATTAAACTATTAAAACTAATGTTAATAATTATAAGTTGAATTTTACCAAGTATTTTATTTATTATGGGAGTATTTACTTTTGTATTTAATCGCAAGCATTTATTATCAATATTATTAAGATTAGAATATATTGTATTAAGATTATTTTTAATATTATTTATTTATTTAAATATATTAAATTATGAAAATTTTTTTAGTATAATATTTTTAATTTTTAGAGTTTGTGAAGGAGCTTTAGGTTTATCAATTTTGGTTTCAATGATTCGTACACATGGAAATGATTATTTTCAGAGATTTAATATTTTGTAATGTTGAAAATTATTTTAATAATTTTTTTTTTATTTCCATTATGTTTAATATATAATATATATTGAATGGTTCAAAATTTTATATTTTTATTAATTTTTTTTTTTATTTTAATAAATATATATATAAATTATTTTATATCTATTTCTTATAGATTTGGATGTGATATAATTTCTTATGGTTTAATTTTGTTAAGTTTATGAATTATTTCTTTAATATTAATAGCAAGTGAATCTATTTATAAATATAATAATTATACAAATTTATTTTTATTAAATATTATTTTGTTGTTAATTTTGTTGGTATTTACTTTTAGAAGTATAAGATTATTTATATTTTATTTATTTTTTGAAAGTAGTTTAATTCCTACTTTATTTTTAATTTTAGGTTGAGGGTATCAGCCTGAACGTTTGCAAGCGGGAACATACTTACTTTTTTATACTTTATTAGTATCTTTACCTATATTAATTGGTATTTTTTATTTATATAAAATTACAGGTACTTTAAATTTTTATTTATTAAATAATTATATATTTAATTATGAATTATTATATTTTTCTTTAGTTATAGCATTTTTAGTTAAAATACCAATATTTTTAGTTCATTTATGATTGCCTAAAGCTCATGTTGAAGCTCCGGTATCTGGATCAATAATTTTAGCTGGAATTATATTAAAGTTAGGAGGTTATGGTTTGTTACGGGTATTTCCTTTTTTGCAATTAATAGGATTAAAATTTAATTTTATTTGAATTAGAATTAGATTGGTAGGTGGAGTTTTGGTAAGTTTAATTTGTTTACGACAAACTGATTTAAAAGCATTAATTGCTTATTCATCAGTTGCTCATATAGGAATTGTATTATCAGGATTAATAAATTTAACATATATAGGAATTTGTGGTTCTTATAGTTTGATAATTGCTCATGGATTATGTTCTTCTGGTTTATTTTGTTTAGCTAATATTTGTTATGAACGATTGGGAAGTCGAAGTTTATTAATTAATAAAGGATTATTAAACTTTATACCTTCAATAGCTTTGTGGTGATTTTTATTAAGAAGTGCTAATATAGCAGCTCCTCCTACTTTAAATTTATTAGGTGAAATTTCTTTAATTAATAGAATTATTAGATGATCTTGAATTTCTATATTTATATTATCTTTATTATCTTTTTTTAGAGCTGCTTATACTTTATATTTATATGCTTATAGTCAACATGGAAAAATTTTTTCTGGAATTTATTCTTTTAGAGGAGGTTTTATTCGAGAATATTTACTTTTATTTTTACATTGATTTCCATTAAATTTATTAATTTTGAAGGGAGATATATGTATATTATGATTATATTTAAATAGTTTAATTAAAATATTGATTTGTGGTGTCAATGATAAGAATATATCTTTTTAAATTGTGAAATATTTATCAATTTGTACAATTAGATTTATGATTTTATTTAGTTTTAGATTAAGATTATTTATTATGGGGATAATTTTTATTATAAATAATAATAGTATTTTTATTGAATGAGAAGTTATTTCAATAAATTCAATAAGTGTCGTTATAACTTTATTGTTAGATTGAATAAGTTTAGTTTTTATGTCTTTTGTTTTAATAATTTCTTCTTTAGTAATTTTTTATAGAAAAGAATATATAAAAAGTGATTTTAAAATTAATCGGTTTATTATATTAGTTTTAATATTTGTTAGTTCTATAATATTATTAATTATTAGTCCTAATTTAATTAGTATTTTATTAGGGTGAGATGGATTAGGATTAGTTTCTTATTGTTTAGTAATTTATTTTCAAAATGTAAAATCTTATAATGCTGGTATATTAACTGCATTATCTAATCGAATTGGAGATGTTGCTTTATTATTAGCTATTGCTTGAATGTTAAATTATGGAAGTTGAAATTATATTTTTTATTTAGAGATTTTTAAGAATGATTTTAGAATAAAAATAATTGGGAGTTTAATTATATTAGCTGCAATAACTAAAAGTGCTCAAATTCCTTTTTCTTCATGATTACCTGCTGCTATAGCAGCTCCTACTCCTGTTTCAGCTTTAGTTCATTCATCTACTTTAGTTACTGCTGGAGTATATTTATTAATTCGATTTAATATTTTATTAGTAGATTCTTGAATAGGTAATTTATTATTATTATTATCTGGTTTAACTATATTTATAGCTGGATTAGGGGCTAATTATGAATTTGATTTAAAAAAAATTATTGCATTATCAACTTTAAGACAATTAGGTTTAATAATAAGAACTTTATCAATAGGTTATTATAAATTGGCTTTTTTTCATTTATTAACTCATGCTTTGTTTAAAGCTTTATTATTTATATGTGCTGGAGCTATTATTCATAATATAAATAATTGTCAGGATATTCGTTTAATAGGAAGATTAAGATTAATAATACCTTTAACTTCTTCTTGTTTTAATGTATCTAATTTGGCTTTGTGTGGAATACCTTTTTTAGCAGGATTTTATTCAAAGGATTTAATTTTAGAATTTGTATCTATATCTTATATTAATTTATTTTCTTTTTTTCTTTTCTTTTTTTCAACTGGATTAACGGTGTCTTATTCATTTCGGTTAGTATACTATTCAATAACTAGAGATTCAATTTTTACTTCTTTAAATATATTAAATGATGAAGGTTGGATTATGTTAAAGAGAATATTAGGTTTATTAATTTTAAGAATTTTTGGGGGAAGAATATTAAGTTGATTAATTTTTTTTACTCCTATTACAATTGTTCTTCCATTTTATTTGAAATCATTAACTATGTTTGTTTGTATTGTTGGAGGATTTATGGGTTATTTAATTTCTAATATTTCTTTATTTTTTTATAATAAAACTTTAAATAATTATAATATATCTTATTTTTTGGGTTCTATATGATTTATACCTTATATTTCAACTTATGGAATTATTAATTATTCATTTATAATAGGTTCAATGTTGGTAAAAAATTTTGATCAAGGTTGATCGGAATTTTTTGGAGGTCAACAACTTTATTTAAATTTAATTAAAAATTCTCAATTAAATCAAATAATGCAAAATAATAATTTAAAGATTTATTTAATAAGTTTTCTTTTTTGAATTGTAATTTTGTATATTTTTTTATTTTTTATATATTTGAATAGCTTATATTTAGAGTATTACATTGAAGATGTAATGGAGGTTATTATAATCTTTAAATATAATGAATTTTTTTTAGTAATTTATAAAAAAAAATATTTTAATTTTACAATGAAAATGTAATGTTTTTATTAAACTATATAAATTATATAAATAAGAAGTATAAATGGAATTTAACCATTAAAAGAAAAAAGTTAGCAGCTTTTACTTGAACATCATACTTCTTTAATTGGAGTAATAATCTCATTTTTATCATTAACAGTGATAAGCCTCTTTTTGGCTTCAATTAATATTAAAATAAGGGTAAATTATACCTAAAATTAGGTCGAAACTAATTGCAATAAATCGCTTCATATTCAAGGTAGATTGAATATTCAATACTTTTTGAATGCAAATCAAATGTTATAATTAACTACAACCCTTTTATTAAAATAATTTAAATTAATTAGATCAATTTAATATTCCTTGATTTCATTCATGATATAGTCCTAATAATAAAATTAAAATAAAAATAATTGATGTAGTAGTTCATATTATTAAATTTGAAATTTTAATAATTAAAATAATAGGTAAAATTAGTACAATTTCTACATCAAAAATTAAAAAGATGATTGTAATTAAAAAGAATCGTAATGAAAAAGGTAATCGAGATGAAGATTTTGGATCAAATCCACATTCAAATGGTGAAGATTTTTCTCGATCTACTAAAGTTTTTTTTGAAAGAATTGATGCTAGTAATATTACTAAAATTGAAATTATTAAAATAATTGAACTTATTATTAAAATTGATAAAATTATCTATACTATTAATAATAGACTTTATGATTGGAAGTCAAATATACTTTTTATATTATATAGATAATTAATTATCCTCCTCATCAGTAAATTGAAATATAAAGGAATAATCAAACAATATCAACAAAATGTCAATATCAGGCAGCAGCTTCAAATCCAAAGTGATGACTTAAGGAAAAATGATTATTTAAATGTCGTATTAAACAAATTAATAAAAAAGTTGTTCCAATTAGAACATGTAATCCATGAAATCCTGTTGCTATAAAAAATGTTGATCCATAAACAGAGTCAGAAATTGTAAATGGAGCTTCAATATATTCAAAAGCTTGAAGTATTGTAAAATAAATTCCTAAAATAACTGTGAAAAATAATCCTTGAGTTGTTTGTGAATGATTTCTTTCTATTAATCTATGATGAGCTCATGTAACAGTAATTCCTGATGTTAATAAAATAATTGTATTTAATAAAGGAATTTGAAATGGATTAAATGGAGTAATTCCTGTAGGAGGTCATATTGTTCCTAATTCAATTGATGGAGATAGACTTCTATGAAAAAATGCTCAAAAAAATGAAATAAAAAATAAAATTTCAGATAAAATAAATAAAATTATTCCTCATCGTAATCCTGTAGTTACTGGAATAGTATGTAGACCTTGAAATGTTCTTTCTCGAGAAACATCACGTCATCATTGATAAACAGTAATGATAGTAATAATATTTCCTAATAAAAATAATGATATATCATATTGATGAAATCATTTAATTATTCCTGAAACTGTTGTTATAGCACCAATTGAAGCTGTTAATGGTCATGGTCTATAATCTACTAAATGAAATGGGTGATTTGAATGAGTTGACATTAATTTACTTCTCTAGAATATAATGTTCTAAGAACAGCAAAAACATAAGATTGAATTATAGCAACAGCTGATTCTAAAATTAATAATGCAATTTGTGTAATAATTAATATTGATAATAAAAATGTTGATATTGATGGTCCTGTATTACCTAAAAGAGTTAATAATAAATGTCCGGCAATTATATTAGCTGTTAATCGTACTGCTAAAGTTCCTGGTCGAATTACATTACTAATTGTTTCAATACAAACTATAAAAGGTATTAATACTGGTGGAGTTCCTTGAGGAACTAAATGAGCAAATATATGTTGTGTATTATTAATTCATCCAAATAATATAAATCTTAATCATAATGGAAGAGCTAATGTTAATGTTAAAGTTAAATGACTAGTTCTTGTAAAAATATAAGGAAATAAACCTATAAAATTATTAAATAAAATTATAGAAAATAAGGATACAAAAATAAAAGTAGATCCATTATTTCTTATAGGTCCTAAAAGATTTTTAAATTCTTTATGTAGTAATAATAAAATATTATTTCAAAAAATATGATACCGAGATGGTATTAATCAATATATAGAGGGAATTATTAGAATTCCTAAGAATGTACTTAGTCAATTTAATGATAAATTAAAAATACTAGAAGAAGGGTCAAATACTGAAAATAAGTTTGTTATCATTTTCATATAAATGAATTTGAAATTTGAGTACTGTTAATTAAGGTTGATTTAGGTATAGAAGGAATAAAAGAATAATAATTTATTATATTAAATAATATAAATGTAAATGAAAAAATAATAAATAAAGTTAATCAACCAATAGGAGCTATTTGGGGAATTAAAAAATATCAATAATTTGATTATTTTAGTTTGACAAACTAATGTTATAAAATTAACTAATTTTTTTTTTCATTAGAAGTAAGTGCTAATTTACTATAAAGTGGTTTAAGAGACCAATACTTGCTTTCAGTCATCTAATGAAAATTTATATATTATTAGAAATTCATTTAATGAAAAAATTGGTAGGGATTCTTTCAATTACAATTGGTATAAATCTATGATTAGTTCCACAAATTTCTGAACATTGTCCATAAAATAATCCAGGGCGATTAACTAGGAAATTGGTTTGATTTAATCGTCCTGGAGTTCCATCTACTTTTACACCTAATGCAGGAATAGTTCAAGAATGAATAACATCAGCAGATGTAATTAAAATTCGAATTTGAGAATTTATTGGTAAAATTACTCGATTATCTACATCTAATAATCGGAATCTATCAATTGATAATTCATTTGTTGGAATTATATAAGAATCAAATTCAACATTTATAAAATCTGAATATTCATAACTTCAATATCATTGATGACCAATTGCTTTTAATGTAATTGATGGTTCATTAATTTCATCTAATAAATATAAAAGTCGTAGAGAAGGAAAGGCAATAAATAGTAAAATAATTGCAGGTAAAATTGTTCAAATAATTTCAATAGTTTGTCCATGTAATAAATATCGATTTACATATTTATTAAAAAATAATATAATTATTAGATATCCTACTAAAATAGTAGTTATTAATAAAATTAGAAGTGTGTGATCATGAAAAAAAATTAATTGTTCTATTAAAGGAGAAGAACTATCTTGTAAACTTAAATTTGCTCATGTTGACATAGGTTTCTAATAAAAGGAAAAAATTCTTTATATATGGAGCTTAAATCCATTGCACTAATCTGCCATATTAGAAGTTAATTAATAAAGGTAATTCATTATAACTATGTTCAGATGGTGGAGTATTTTGTAATCATTCGATTGATGAATTTAATTGAACAGGAAATAATACTTGACGTTGAGTAACCAAGCTTTCTCAAATAATATATATAAAAAATAAAATTCCTAATAATGAAATTGTTGATCCAATTGTAGAGATAATATTTCAAGTTGTATAAGCATCTGGATAATCAGAATATCGTCGAGGTATTCCAGCTAATCCTAGAAAATGTTGAGGAAAAAATGTTAAATTTACTCCAATGAATATAATTAAAAATTGACTTTTTAGTATATTATTATTTAATGTTAATCCAGTAAATAATGGATATCAATGAACAAATCCTGCTATAATAGCAAATACGGCTCCTATAGATAATACATAATGAAAATGAGCTACTACATAGTATGTATCATGAAGGATAATATCAACAGATGAATTAGCTAGTACAACTCCAGTTAATCCTCCTACAGTAAATAAAAATACAAATCCTAATGCTCATAAAATTGCTGGGGAGTAATTTAATTGAGTTCCATATAAAGTTGCTAATCAACTAAAAATTTTAATACCAGTTGGTACTGCAATAATTATTGTAGCTGAAGTGAAATAAGCTCGTGTATCTACATCTATTCCAACTGTAAATATATGATGAGCTCATACAATAAATCCTAATAATCCAATAGCTAGTATAGCATAAATTATACCTAATGCTCCAAAAGTTTCTTTTTTTCCAGATTCTTGTCTAATAATATGAGAAATTATTCCAAATCCAGGTAAAATTAAAATATAAACTTCAGGATGTCCAAAAAATCAAAATAAATGTTGGTATAAAATAGGGTCTCCTCCTCCTGCAGGATCAAAAAATGAAGTATTTAAATTTCGATCTGTTAATAATATAGTAATAGCTCCAGCTAATACAGGTAATGATAATAATAATAATAAAGCTGTAATTACTACTGATCATACAAATAAAGGTATACGATCAAATGTAATTCCTGTTGAACGTATATTAATTACAGTTGTAATAAAATTTACAGCTCCTAAAATAGAAGAAATTCCAGCTAAATGTAGAGAAAAAATTGCTAAATCTACAGAAGCACCTCTATGAGCAATATTAGAAGATAACGGAGGATAGACAGTTCATCCTGTTCCAGCTCCATCTTCTACTATACTACTTATCAGTAATAATGTTAATGCAGGAGGTAAAAGTCAGAAACTTATATTATTTATTCGAGGGAATGCTATATCTGGAGCTCCTAATATAAGTGGAACTAATCAATTTCCAAATCCTCCAATTATAATTGGTATTACTATAAAAAAAATTATTACAAAAGCATGAGCTGTGACAATTACATTATAAATTTGATCATTTCCAATTAAAGATCCAGGATGACCTAATTCTGCTCGAATTAATATTCTTAATGATGTTCCTACTATTCCGGATCATGCTCCAAAAATAAAATATAATGTACCAATATCTTTGTGATTAGTAGAAAATAACCATTGTTGCGATTAAATGGCTGAAGTTTAGGCAATAGATTGTAAATTTATTTATGAGAATTTTTCTCTTTAATCATTAATTATGTGTATAGATATATATATATAAATAATTATTAAAGCTTTATAGTCAAAAATGATATTAGACTGCAATTCTAAAGGAGTAATAAATTACTAAGGCTTAAAAGATTAATTCTTATATTTATAACTTTGAAGGTTATTAGTTTATTTAACTTAAAGCCTTAAAGTAAAAAATATAATGAAGAAATGAAAAATAATCCAAAGGAAGAGAAAAACGAACAAATTATGAAAATAGATATATTTAGTGATCTATAAATTGAAGATATTAATCAATTAATTTCGTAATAATTTAATATGAAAGCTCTATAACATAATCGTATATAAAAATATAATGTAATTAAAGCTATTAAAACTATAAATGTTAATAAAAATAATTGATTATTTATAGTTAATGATTGAATAACAATTCATTTTGGAAAAAATCCTAAAAAAGGAGGAAGTCCACCTATAGATAATAAATTAAAAAATAAAAAAAATTTTATAATTTTAGAATGAAAAATTAAGGAAATTAATTGATTAATATGAGAAGTTTTAAATATATTAAATATATAAATTATAGAAAATGTTAAAAATGAATAAAATAAAAAATAAGTTATTCATAATAAATTATTACTATATATAGCCGTTAATATTCAACTTAAATGATTAATAGAAGAATAAGCTATTAATTTACGTAAAGATGTTTGATTCAATCCTCCTAACGCTCCAATTAAGCTTGAAAAAATAATTCTTATAATAATTAAAGGTTTAAAAATAATATAAGAAATTAATATTAAAGGAGCAATTTTTTGTCAAGTTATTAAAATTAATGAATTTATTCATGAAAGTCCTTCTATTACATTAGGAAATCAGAAATGAAATGGAGCAGCTCCTATTTTTAATAGAAGGGAAGAAAAAATTATCATTTCTATAAAGTAATTAGAGTTTCTATTTGAATTTAATAGAAATAAAATTATCGCAAATAATAATACTGATGATGCTAATGTTTGAGTTAAAAAGTACTTTAATGAAGCTTCTGTAGATATTAATTTATTATCTCTTATTAAGGGGATAAAAGCTAACAAATTAATTTCTAAACCTATTCAAGCACCTAATCAAGAATTAGATGAAATCGAGATTATTGTTCCTAATATTAAAATTCCGAAAAATATAATTTTTGATGAATTATTAAAAATTAAAAAGAAAAGGATTAAAACCTTTATAAATGGGGTATGAACCCAGTAGCTTGATTAGCTTATCTTTTTTAAATAATATATATATATATATAAATAATAGCTATATACATATGTATATTATTTATATATTTATATATTTATATATTTTAGTGTATGATGCACAAAAGTTTTTGATACTTTTAGAAATAGTTTAATTCTATTAAATATAATGATAAATGTAATATATAGTTTTACATGTTTTTCCCTATCATGGAAATCCTTTTATCAGGCAATTTAT